CACCATGCTTCTTACATTTTCATTACTATCAATTCGATATGTGTTTAAAAAAGGAGCCTTTTCGTTGTTTTTGATCATTAATAAATCGAATAAACGAAAGCTTGTTTTCATAATTTTAGGTCCTTCTTTACCCCACAGAGACATTGAATAGAATGAGCTGCTTTTTTTGCCACTGTAATTTTGAAAATAAACGTTTAAATGTCCTTCAAAAGTAAGTAAATAGATCCGAAACATATAAAAGGCGGTTAATCCTGCCGTAGAATAAGCTATTATTGCAAAAATCGGTGAATACAACCAACTATCACTAAGAATTTCATCTTTGGACCAAAAACAAGCAAGAGGTGGAATACCACAAAGAGAAAGTGTACCTAATAAAAAAGAAGTTTTTGTAATTGGTACATGTTTTCTTAAACCGCCCATAAGAACCATATTCTGACTTTTATCTGGAGAATACCCAACAATAGCTTCCATCGAATGAATAATAGATCCAGATCCTAAAAACAACAATGCTTTCGAATAAGCATGAGTAATCAAATGAAATAAAGCAGCTTGATAAGAACCCATACCTAAAGCTAACATCATATAACCCAATTGAGACATTGTAGAATAAGCTAAACCTCTCTTAATATCTTTTTGAGCAAGAGCTAAAGTAGCTCCTAAAAACAATGTTATTATACCGATCAAAGATATTAGATTTAATATGTAAGGTATAGCTATGAAAAGAGGAAGAAGCCGAGCTACAAGAAAAATTCCTGCTGCTACCATGGTAGCAGCATGTATAAGAGCCGAAATAGGGGTAGGCCCTTCCATGGCATCGGGTAACCAGACATGAAGGGGAAATTGAGCAGATTTCGCAACTGCGCCGGCAAATAATAGGAAGGCACATAAAGTAACAAATAAAGGATTAACTTCATTATTGGAAACCAAGTTATTGAATATTTCAAACAAATCCCGAAATTCAAAACTACCTGTTATCCAATAAAAACCTAAAATTCCTAATAATAACCCAAAATCCCCGACACGATTAGTTACAAACGCTTTTTGACAAGCATTCGCCGCACTAGGTCGGGTGAACCAAAAACCTATTAATAGATAAGAACACATTCCAACCAATTCCCAAAAAATATAAATTTGTATTAAATTAGAACTAGTAACTAATCCCAACATTGAGGTATTGGAAAAACTCATATAAGCAAAAAATCTCACATATCCCCGATCATGAGACATATAATTGTCACTATAAATAAGAACCATAATCCCAACACTAGTGATTAATATTGACATAATAGAAGTAAGTGGATCAACCAAGCAGCCAAACTCTAAAGAAAAATCATTATTGATGGTCCAAGACCATACATATTGATAAACAGAATTGTTATTTAGTTGCTGAATAAAGAAATGGGCTGAAAAAATCATAACTATACTTAATAATAAAACACTCGGAAAAGCCCACATACGGCGAAGATTTTTAGTTGCCGTTGGAAAAAGTAGAAGTCCAGCTCCTATTAACATAGGAACTGGAAGTGGAATGAACGGTATGATCCATGAATATTGATATGTATATTCCATATAAAAATAAATAAAAAAAATTATCTTAATTAATTGTTTCTGATTCACCAGTTCTTATTTCTTTTCTTTTGAAAGCGATCGATTAATAAAAAAAATTAAGATATATAAAATAAAACTTAAATAGAATTTCCCAGGTTTAATTATTCGGAATCTTTCCAAACTACTTCAAATCAAATATTTCAAATGAAGATGAAGAGTTAGGGTTAGTCAAATGATATGAACAATTTACGAGTGAAAAATAAATATGTACTTTGTTTATTATTATTATTAGTTTATTATTAAATTTATTATTAATATTGAATTGTTAATATGAAATTAAAATTATTAAGTCCAATTTTATGAAGATAAAAACGAAAAATTGCAATTTCGGTCTAATTATTACGTATTACAATAATTTATTTATATCTATAGAGCAAGGATAAATAATGACGTCAAAAAAGTATTTAATATGAATCATAGGGCCCATAACTTGACTCATAAAACCTATTTCCCATAAAACAAAACCAATTTATTGCAGTTTGGTTCCGCTATTCCCAATCATTAAGAAATTTTTTTAGAACTAATTGATTGTCTTCCATTACAATAAAAGCTATTTGTAGGAAATGCTTTGGTATCCCACACTTTTTTTATGTAAAATAAAAAGGAGGGGCAAAAAAATGGCTTTTAGAAAGTCTTTTGTATATTTTAATCAATTAACTACTAGGCTTAGGCTCATTCGAGTTTGAAAATGAAAATTCCTTTCTTCGAACCTAACCAATTTAATTAATATAATAGAAAAAGAAAATTTATTACATTTTTTTTTTATTAAGCAGGAGAGGGATTGAGTTTTTAAATCTTTCGATGTATTTTATTACATGTAAGAATGGAACATGACAAAACTAGAAAGCAAAGACCCAACCCCTTTTGTTTGTATTTTTTATTTTATCAACTTCAATCTATTCTATTTGGCATAGTAGATCTTATTGTTCTTAGTAATATTTTAGACAATTTTTCCATACACCTTTTATGATGAGGGGAATGTAATTTAGAGAATAGCTAGCTAGAGATATAGTAAAGAACAATTGATTTTGAACAATAGATGTCTTTCACATCCAACCGATGAACCGATTATAATTTAAAAATGGCAGTGCCAAAAAAGCGCACCTCTAGTTCAAAAAAACGTATTCGTAAAAATATTTGGAAAAGGAAAGGGTATTGGGCAGCATTGAAAGCTTTTTCGTTAGCGAAATCTCTTTCTACCGGTAGCTCAAAAAGTTTTTTTTGTGTGACAAATAAATAATCAAACAATAGACTAAATAATGTGAATCGGTCTAATTCAAAAAATAGTCTCATTTTTGTTATAATTTATTTATAAGTTTTTTTTTCTAAACTTTAGAAGTTATCAAGATTATAAATAATATTAATCTAATAATAATAATTAATAATAGATAATAATCTAAATTACTATTTCATTTTTATTTAATAAAAAAAATTATTTCCATTCTCTAATGTTTTAACCTGATCAATAACAATATAAAATGGAATTCATTTTGTTTTGTTATTTTTTAGTAGAAATAATAATTCGGTTGTCTACTGAATTCAAAAAGTGAATGGTATTCTTTTGTTTGAAAAAAGAATAGACGCAAGCACAAGGTTTCACCTTTTGTTTTGGTATGTTTTATCATTTTCAAGATGGGGATTATCACCTTCCCCATCGACTTGACTCGATAATCAATTTACTTTTTAGTTCTATCCATGGATTGAAGTCAAAATTATCTAGTTCAAAATGTTCCGTTTTATTTTCAGGAGACCATAAAGTAATAAACTATGAAACGAAAAACCCCGTTGTTAGTTAAGTTAAAAAACGGATACCCTAAAATAAATAAAAAACAAAACTATTATAAGAATAATTAATATTATTAACGAAAACGTTTAGATTAAATGCCGCCTAATTTTGAAACAAATTTTTAGTCATCAATTTGAATCTTTCCTAAAAAATATTGAATTAACCCCCTCAATCTCGACGATTGAATAAAAATAGGTTATTATGATTTCGAATAAGCCGCTATGGTGAAATCGGTAGACACGCTGCTCTTAGGAAGCAGTGCTAGAGCATCTCGGTTCGAGTCCGAGTAGCGGCATGTCTTTTTCTAAATTCGAAAAGAGTAAGCCCTATAATAAATTCAATTCCCTATTTCAATTCCTATAATTGAGGCCCCCTTTTTAATAAATTTTATGATATTTTCAACTTTAGAGCGTATATTAACTCATATATCCTTTTCGATCATTTCAATTGTAATTACAATTCATTTGATAACTTTATTTGTCGATGAAATCGTAGGACTATATGATTCATCAGAAAAGGGGATGATAGCTACTTTTTTCTGCATAACAGGATTATTAGTTACTCGTTGGATTTATTTTGGGCATTTACCATTAAGCGATTTATATGAATCATTAATTTTTCTTTCGTGGGGTTTTTCCATTATTCATATGATTCCGTATTTTAAAAAACAAAAAAACCATTTAAGCGCAATAACGGCGCCAAGTGTTATTTTTACCCAGGGTTTCGCTACTTCAGGTCTTTTAACCGAAATGCATCAATCCGCAATATTAGTACCTGCTCTCCAATCCCATTGGTTAATGATGCACGTAAGTATGATGGTATTGGGCTATGCAGCTCTTTTGTGTGGATCATTATTATCACTAGCTCTTCTAGTCATTACATTTCGAAAATTCATAAGGATTTTTAGTAAAAGCAATAATTTATTAACGGAGTCGTTTTCCTTTGGTGAGATTCAATACGTGAATGAAAGAAACAATGTGTTACAAAACACTTCTTTGATTTCTTCTCAGAATTATTACAGATATCAATTAATTCAACAATTGGATCGATGGAGTTATCGTATTATTAGTTTAGGGTTTATCCTTTTAACCATAGGCATTCTTTCGGGAGCAGTATGGGCTAATGAAGCATGGGGATCCTATTGGAATTGGGATCCAAAAGAGACTTGGGCATTTATTACTTGGACCATATTTGCGATTTATTTACATATTCGAACAAATAAAAATTATGAAAGCGTAAATTCTGCAATTGTGGCCTCAATGGGCTTTCTTATAATTTGGATATGCTATTTTGGGGTTAATCTATTAGGAATAGGGTTACATAGTTATGGTTCATTTACATTACCATCTAATTGAATAAGGTACTTGACAACTAGAAGCCTAGGGCAGCATACGTATATATATGAAACCCTCATGTAAACCATCAAGAACCATTTGAATCATTCCATTTCCATTACTTGATTCAAATGGTTCTCGAAAATGTCAAAAATATCTGGTTATATATAGAATTCCAATTTTTTTATTTAACTTAAAAACAGAAAAAGACTTTTTTTGTACAATGAACGATTTTAAAAATCATCAGGTTTTTTATTTTGGTTTATTGACAAAAACTATCTATAAAAAAAATTTGATATAATAGCTTCGACCTTGTCAACTGATAATGAGAAAACGAAATCGGGATAAATACCAATACCTATTACAGGTAAAAGGATAGAAATAGAAATAAATAACTCTCGCGGTCCAGAATCAAAAAAATAAGAGTTTGGGGCATTAAAAAGCTTGTATCCATAGAACATCTGGCGTAACATAGATAATGAATAAATAGGAGTTAATATCATTCCAATTGCCATTACAAAAGTAATTAATACTTTTGTCATTAAAAGATATTTTTGGCTAGTAAGTATTCCAAAAAAAACTATCAATTCGGCAACAAAACCGCTCATGCCCGGTAATGCAAGCGAAGCCATTGATAAGATACTGAAAGTCGTGAATATTTTTGGAATTGCGATAGCCATTCCGCCCATTTCGTCGAGATAAATAAGTCGTATTCTATCATAACTCGTTCCGGCCAAGAAAAAAAGCGCAGCGCCAATAAATCCGTGAGAAATTATTTGTAAAATGGCCCCATTGAGCCCTGTATCGCTTATAGAACCAATTCCTATAATTATGAAACCCATATGAGATACAGAGGAATAGGCTATTCTTTTTTTTAAATTACGCTGACCAGGAGATGTTAAAGCTGCATAGATAATTTGAATTGTGCCCACTATCATCAACCAGGGAGAAAATATAGAATGGGCATGGGGTAATAATTCCATATTGATCCGAACCAACCCATACGCTCCCATTTTTAATAAGATTCCGGCTAAAAGCATACAAGTACTATAATGTGCCTCTCCATGGGTGTCTGGTAACCATGTGTGTAGGGGTATGATCGGTGATTTGACAGCAAAAGCAATAAGAAATCCAATATAGAATATTATTTCCAGGGCTACAGGATACGATTGATTAGCTGATGTTTCAAAATTTAATGTCGGTTCAGTGGAGCCATATAAACCAATACCCAGAACTCCTATTAATAAAAAAACAGAACCTCCGGCAGTGTACAAAATAAATTTTGTAGCTGAATACAAACGTTTCTTTCCCCCCCACATGGATAGAAGTAGATAAACGGGAATTAATTCTAACTCCCACATGATGAAAAAAAGTAAAAGGTCTTGAGAAGAAAATGGTCCTATTTGACCGCTATACATTGCTAACATTAGGAAATGGAATAGTCGGGAATCTCGAGTAACGGGCCAAGCCGCTAAAGTAGCTAAAGTTGTGATAAATCCTGTCAGTAAAATGGGTCCTATAGAAATTCCATCTATTCCCAATCTCCAGTAAAAATCAAAAAAATTGATCCATTGATAATTCTCCGTTAGTTGCATTAACGGATCATCCAATTGGAAATGATAACCGAATGCATAGGTTGTTAGAAGGAGTTCCGTTATGCATATAGATATAGTATACCATCTTATTACCTTATTTCCTCTATGAGGAAGAAAGAAAATTAAGGAACCCGCGGTTATTGGCAAAACTACAACTAGCGTTAACCAAGGAAAATTATTCATAGTAAAAACAAAATAAACTTGGACCAGAAAAACCCGTGCTCGAAATAAATATATTTTGAGCGCGGGTTTTTGTCGGTAAAGGTAAAAAAATCAAATGTATTCGAGTAGGGTTTTCTGGAACGTATTAATAAGCTAGACCCATACTTCGAGTTGTTTCATGCCATAAATAAACGCGAACACTCAAGAAATCCGTTGGACAGGCGGATTCACATCTCTTACAACCGACACAGTCCTCTGTTCTTGGAGCAGAAGCGATTTGCTTAGCTTTACATCCGTCCCAAGGTATCATTTCTAATACATCGGTTGGGCAGGCTCGCACACATTGAGTACACCCTATACACGTATCATAAATCTTTACTGAGTGTGACATTGGATCTATAAATTTTTGAACGTCAGAAATTTTCGATCTAGTAAATTTGTAAATAAATCATATATTTAAACACCAGATGAATCAATAATTTACCAGAAATTTTGAAGCAATCTACTTCTGGATCGACTCGCGCGATAGAGCCAAAATACTTTGATTTCTTACATTTTCGAAAATGTGGATTAGATTTAATGTATGGGCATGTTAATTTGAATTTATGAATATTCTAATTTCTATGATTAATACTACTTATTCAACAAATTCGATTGATTGATACGAGTTGATTTTCTGTTACGATAAATTGACGAAACAATAGCCGGTCCAATAGCTGCTTCAGCGGCGGCAATAGCTATAACAAAAATGGAGAAAATATTTCCTTTTAATTGCCGGCTATCAAAAAAATCAGAAAATGTTACGAAATTTATATTAACCGCATTCAGTATAAGTTCAAGACACATAAGGGCTCTAACCATATTTCGGCTCGTGATCAATCCATAGATACCGATAGAAAATAAGTAGGCACTCAAAACAAGTACATGCTCGAGCATCATTGACTAACTCCTTATCAATTTTGATTCATTTCAATATGAACTGAACAACAATTCAACAGATTCAATTGACTAGAAT